GTGATTCAGTAATTAAACCCTCATGAATCAATTTTTGTTCTTTCATTCCAGGTAACCTCCTTGAAGTATCAACTAATGGAGGAATAGTTATATAACTCACTTTTCCTCTCTATTTTACAAATAGGAAGTTAGAGATCAAATTCGGATACCAGAGGTGGAAGATTACCATATATAACACAAAATTTCTCCTCCAATTCTTTCTAGTCGAGCTTCTCGATCTGTTATTATACCTCGAGAAGTAGAAAGAATTACAATTCCCATTCCACCTAAAATCTTAGGAATTCGTTGATAGTTGGAATAAATTCGTAAGCCGGGCCGGCTGATACGCTTTAAAATGGTTCTAGTTTTATATATTCCTTTTCTGGTTTTTCTATGTCGCAGAGTTGAAACCAAGAAATATTTGTTATTCTCCTGATGTTTCCGAACGTTTTCAATAAAACCTTCTCGTAGAAGTATTTTAATAATGTTTTCGGTGATATTTGTAGATGCTATTCGAACCCTTCCTTTTTTATCCGTGTCAGCATTTCTTATAGAAGTTATTAGATCGGCAATAGTGTCCCTACCCATGACGAACTAGAATTATAGGTTCCTCCTAATTTTGATATAATCAACATGTTTCCTTTTTTTTCTTTTTTTTTTTATTTTTATTATAAAGTATATACGTGAGACACAATCTACTAATTTGATCTATTTGATCTATTTCAGATACCCTATACTATATCATAGTCTCATCTACTACTATTTATAATACTTCGGGAGCTAATGAAACTATTTTAGTAAAATTTAACTGTCTCAATTCTCGAGCGATCGCACCAAAAACTCGAGTTCCTTTTGGATTTCCTTCTTGATCAATGACAACTGCAGCATTGTCGTCATATCGTATTATCATACCGTTTTCACGTTTGAGTTCTTTACATGTACGTACAATTACAGCTCTAATTACTTCTGATCTTTCTAGAGGCATATTGGGAACTGCTTCTTTGATTACAGCAACAATAACATCACCAATATGAGCATATCGGTGATTACCAGCTCCTATGATTCGAATACACATCAATTTTCGAGCTCCGCTGTTATCCGCTACATTCAAAAGGGTCTGAGGTTGAATCATATCATTTTTATTTCAATCTGTTATTTCAATGCAAAAGTATGAAAGAAAAAAAAGAAATATTGTCCGTCCAGAAATAAATAAACCTGCGGTTGTTTTTTCATCCCCAATACCCCTTTTTTTTAGTTCTACATCTCTATCCTGAAATAAGAAATTGAGTTCGTATAGGCATTTTGCGCGCAGCTATCTCAATAGCTGCTCTAGCTACAGTTTCTGATACTCCACCCATTTCATAAAGTATTCGACCCCGTTTAACAACGGATACCCAATATTCAGGGGATCCCTTCCCCGAACCCATACGTGTTTCCGCGGGTCTTACTGTAACAGGTTTGTCGGGAAATATACGTACCCATATTTTTCCACCACGACGCACATATCGTGTCATTGCTCTTCGCCCTGCTTCTATTTGTCTAGCTGTAATCCAAGCAGGTTCAAGTGCCTGAAGAGCGTATCTGCCGAAACAAATATGATTGCCTCGACAAGATATTCCTTTCATTCTTCCTCTATGCTGTTTACGAAATCTGGTTCTTTTGGGGTTATAGTCGATGGTTGTTTCTTAATTCCATCTCTACTGCAGAACCGGACATGAGAGTTTCTTCTCATCCAGCTCCTCGCGAATGAAAGGATTCAAATTCAATAAAATAATATTATAGATACACATTAATAGATACACATTAATAGATACACATTAATAGATACACATTAATAGGTACACATTAATAGATAATACACCAAGTAATGGCTTTTATTGATATTTAATTTCTTACATAAGAAGGAAGATGTAGATACAAGATATACAATACAGCTAGACGTGTGTGTACATTTATGTATCTTTATAGATAATGTAATGTTTCTCTTTTTTATTTTTATAACATAACGAATCCTTTCCTTATTTTTTTTTACCTCTATCGAATTACGACAAAAGATTGTAATCCAATAAATGGAGGTTTCGCGGGCGAATATTTACTCTTTCCTGTTTCATTCGAAGGTTCAATTCATAACCTCTCAGAATAAATCAATTTTTTCTTGGTCCGTTCCGCCATCCCACCCAATGAATTATTAGGATTCGTTTTCAATAGAAGCCTATGCAGTCACAGGTTCTGTCGTTCCCATAGCTTCTCCATTAATGGTTAGGTCCGAACTTTGCAATGGAGCTTCCAACAAAATTCGTTCCCAAGTCAATTTCCTCAGTTTTTATTAACCTGAAGGCTCTTTATTATTTTATTCTATTTTAAATTATTTCATTTTAAAATTCTTATATTTATAATTATCTTATCAGTATTGATTATCAGTATTGATGCTTTATCACACTGCCTTTTATGACGTGATTCATAGACCATACATATTGGAATCATATATCATTGATATTTTTGTTCTTTCTTTCTATCATCC